TACCAATTATTGTTCCAAAGACTCTACCTGCTTTATTTATTTCAAATAGCTCAGGAACAAATATGTACGGAATAGAAAGATTCCAACCCCCCAAGTAAAGAACTGTTACAAATAATGAAGAAAGCAGTAGATTCAGATATGAAGCAACGTAAAATAAACCAAATTTGATACCTGAATATTCGGTTTGATAACCTGCTACTAATTCTTCTTCTGCTTCTGGCAAATCAAAGGGCAATCTTTCACACTCGGCTAGGGAAGAAATTAGAAAAATGATAAACCCTATAGGTTGACGCCACAAATTCCATCCCCAAAAACCATATTTTGATTGCGCTTCAACTATATCAACTGTACTTGAACTGTTAGATAATCATAGTCGATGATAACATCACTGTGCCCATCGCTATTACAGAACCGGACATGAGATTTTCATCTCATACGGCTCCTTGAAGGTCACAAATAAATCTAAGGACCCACTCACTATTATTTATCTTGCTATGTTTGTAGGATATATAGAATCCAAATCTATCCTAAGGTCCCGAATTAGACCAATGGAATTCTGTCTGCTATATATATTTCTATTTTTTTATATTTCATATAAAATATTGAATATAAAGTGCTTCTGAATTGATCTCATCTTTTAATAATTTCCAAATTTTCTTTGTTGAATAATAACTTAATCCTTGAATAAAATTCTTCTTGTAGAAATATCAATAGATATTTCAACCTAGCATTTTCGATTACGAAAAAGAATTAGACCTTGCATTAGTTCAGGAATCCTGACAAGAATTTTATCTCTAAAAATAGGTATATAGGTCTAAATATCTATATTATATAGTAAAGAAAGAATAAAAAAAGCTCTCTTTTTTCTATTGCAATTACATTCTTTCTATTTTTTCGTTCCTATTCTCCTTTCTCATAAAAAGGGATTTTAAAACAAAGTAAAGGATTAGTTCGTTCTTGATAGTTATTTCTTTAATCGGTGGATAGGAGTATACTCTGGATCGGAATCGTGGGGAGTACTTCTTGATCATTTCTACTAACTTAAAGCCCCAATTAAAATTCCTTTTATGCACAGAAATATCCTGTTGGATAACTTACATAATCTCCATTACGAATCCTTTGTGTACCTTGGTGTTCCTAGCCATCCACTCATTTTTGCCCAATCTCCTGTTATGGTAATACACGTATATGTATGGTAATTAATAGTAAAACCTCTATACAGTTGATCTTTTGAACCCGCTTCAAGCCATGATGACTAATCAACCAATATCTTGGGGTAACCAATCTTTACTGCTTATATTTACTTTCATTTAACTCTTGTACATAGGTAATGAGACTCCATTTTTTTACCGCAAATTTATAAGCCGTTTTCTTTCACTCATATAACTATCTGGTTTAGTTCATCAGCCTGAATGATGAATAAAAAAATGAAAATGGATATTCAACTTATTTAACTTCCTTCCTAGAAAGAAAAAAAATAGGGAAAATTTATTTCTTAACGAATCACACGTAGAGATATTGATAACACACATAGAGTTAATGGTATTTCATAACTAATTGATTGAGCAGCAGCTCGGAGACCACCTAAAAAGGAATATTTATTATTTGATCCATATCCTGACATAAGAAGTCCAACGGGAGCAATACTGGAAATGGCAATCCATAAAAAAACACCAATACTTAGATCAGCTAGAACAAGATGATATCCAAAAGGAATTACTGAATAACTTAGTAGAATTGAGATGACTGCTATAGATGGTCCGATACTGAATAAACGATTATCTCCTCTAGATGGAAGAAGATTCTCTTTGAAAAGTAATTTTGTACCATCTGCTAGAGCTTGAAGAATTCCTAAAGGTCCGGCGTATTCAGGTCCAATACGTTGTTGTATCCCTGCAGATATTTCTCTTTCTAACCAAACAATTACTAGTACACCTATTGTGATTCCTAATACAGTAGTCAAAATATAGACAAGCATCCATATGATCCCATAGACCTCTTGTAAGGATTCCAATCTGGAAAAAGAATTGATAGCTTGTACTTCTGTTGTATCAATTATCATTTCAACGATCAACTTCTCCCATAATGATATCTATGCTACCTAGTATCGTCATAATATCAGCCAATTTCATTTTTTTAACTAACTGAGGAAGAATTTGCAAATTGATAAAACCGGGTGGGCGAATTTTCCATCTCCAGGGAAAAACACTCTGATCTCCTATCAGAAAAATTCCCAATTCTCCTTTTGGGGTTTCGACTCTTACATAAAGTTCTTGCTGTGATAATTCAAAAGTCGGAGAAGGTTTCTTACTAATGAATCGATAATCAAAATCATTCCATTCGGGATCCCTTACTCTATCAAAGCGTCGGATTTCTAAATTCTCATAGGGCCCCCCTGGAATTCCTTCTAGAGCCTGTTGAATAATTTTTATAGATTCTGTCATTTCGCTGATTCGTACTAAATAACGAGCTAACGAATCCCCTTCTTTTTGCCATTGTACTTCCCAATCAAATTCGTCGTAACACTCATAATGATCAACTTTACGAAGATCCCATTGTATTCCGGAAGCTCGTAGCATTGGTCCTGATAAACCCCAATTTATTGCTTCTTCTCCGCCAATAATGCCTACTCCTTCAACTCGTTCTAAAAAAATAGGATTCTGTGTAATAAGCTTTTGATATTCAGCAACCCCTGTTAAAAAATAATCGCAAAAATCTAAACATTTATCTATCCATCCATGAGGTAGATCAGCAGCTACTCCTCCGAGACGAAAATAATTATGCATCATTCGCATACCGGTGGCAGCTTCGAATAGGTCATATATCAATTCTCGTTCTCGAAAAATATAGAAGAAGGGGGTCTGTGCCCCAATATCTGCCATAAAAGGGCCAAGCCATAACAAATGCGAAGCTATACGACTCAACTCCAACATAATGACTCTGATGTAGCTCGCCCTTTTAGGTACTTGAATATTGCCTAACTGTTCTGGTGCATTTACAGTTATTGCTTCTGTGAACATAGTAGCTAAATAATCCCAACGTGTTACATAAGGCAAATATTGTATAATTGTTCGGTTTTCTGCAATTTTTTCCATTCCTCTGTGTAAATAACCCAATATTGGTTCGCAGTCAATAACATCTTCACCATCTAGAGTAACGATGAGTCGAAGAACACCATGCATTGATGGGTGGTGAGGACCCATATTGACTATCATGAGGTCTTTTCTTGTAGCTGGTGCAGTCATAGGTTTTTCCCCATTCATTCTTCCATGAATTGCTGAAAGTGAAAAAAAAGAAGTTCATCAAAATTTAAACGATCAAAAAGATTCTTCAAATTAACGAGTTTTTATCTCTCGAATATCCAACTGACCAATTATTTCTTTATAACGTACTCTATTTTTTTTTGACAAATAAGCCAATAGCCGTTGACGTTTTCCCAGAATTTTCCGTAGACCTCTCTGAGATAAATAGTCTTTTTTGTGCAATTCCAAATGTGAAGTAAGTCTCCGTATCTTATTGGTAAAACTGACTACTTGAAATTCAACAGACCCCCTGTTTTCTTTCTTTTCTTCTTGTGAAGTAACGGAAATGAATGAATTTTTGACCATAAAAGAATTTCCTCCTCCTTTTTTGACTTTACAGATATGTAATTTTATCGATCAGAAATAATAATGCCAGTAATTTGAATGTGATATACATAATGATCTTAATTTCTTTATCGACTCCTAATTTTATCAATTAAAATGAATTAATCAAATTGGATTCGAATAGGGATACAAAAGGATGGTACGTTTTTGCACTCACAAAAGCGAATAATTTATATTTAAACCGAAAATGAAGAAGATTTTGTTGATTCAATTCACTTTTTATCTAATTGATACTTTATTGACGTATATTAGAATGGGATGTAAGACAAGGTATGTGTACATCTGTTTACTTTCATATACCATATACGGTATAGGATATATAGGAAAAATACGGTATTAACATTAACCAATTTTTAATCGTGGATACATACGTAGTCTTAACATATTGATACGACTGCCATTATTCGTATCAAACCAATAGCGATTCATACAAGCTAAATCTTCTAATCGATAATTCGGCCAAAGAAAGAACTTTAATTGAATTAATTCATTTTTATCACTATCAAGATGTTTACTTTCATCCAAAAATGGACTCCAGTTTTTTACGTTGTTCTCGTTACAAAATACCGGATTTCTATTCACACCATTTCTATTCGTTGAACTGAAACAAATTAAAATTCTCAATTCTCTACGACGTCTAGATGATAAAATATTTTCAGGAACAAGTAAATTCGAATGATTTTTATCTCTATTTCCAGTCATTCTTTGATGTTTTGAAATAGATTCATCAAAATTCTTCTTATCAACATATCCTCGTTCTCGATATCTTTGATTAATTTGGCGTTTACTCTTATGAACCAATGAAATACCTATGGTTTGATACATAATAAATTGTCCATCATTTTTTACAGACAGACGAACCGATTCGATAATCAATATCCCTTTTTTCATCAATTCTGTAAGAGGTAAATTCTTCTGAATCAGCATTATATTCAGACTCATTTCTCTTCTTTGAATAGAGGATATAGTAATTTTTCTTGGGTTTCTCAGTCTAAGCAGGAGACAATATACCTTAATATTATTGATCATTCTTTGATTCAAAGCATCGTCCCATCTCAATTGAAAAAGCAAATATCGTTTCAGGAAGAAATTTAGTTCTGCTTCCGTGTTGCTCTTGTATTGTTTTTTCGTTTTACGTTTTTTCATGTCTGATCGCGCATAATCTTCTTCAATATCTTTTTGTTGGTTTGAGAGAAGGGATCCAAGATTTCTTTGGTTTTGTGCATCTGAACCACGATCTCGTCGATCTGCGGGTTCTTTTTCTTCTTGATTTCGATTCTTTAATTCAAAAGATTTTTTTTCTTCATTCGATGGTATAAAAAAATTCCCTTTTGGCTTTCCATTGACGTTTTTATTTTCACTAACATTTTCATTTATATTCAAATTTAAAAGAAGTAATTTGCTTGGTATAATCCACGGTTTCATTTTATATGCATTATAAAGTAGCACAAATTCGGGGAAGAACCAAAGTTCCAGATTGGATATAGGACAATTTAGTATTTCTTCATTCATTCCCATCCAATCAAAAAAGATTTTTTTATGATTGGGTGGATTGATTTCTAGATCTTGATGAATTGTAAGATAAAAAAGACCTTTCTTATCAATTTTATCAATTATTGGGTAATTATTAGTTCCAATCTTAGTTTTTTTATTACTGTTGGAATCGATCTTGATCCAGGCCTCAATATTGACTTTTTTTCTAAGACAAAACTTGAGAATTTTCCAATCAAAATATTTTCTATCTGGATTTTTTTCCATATACATAATATCACCTCTTCCTAGATAATTATTGATAGGAATACCCCCCCATTTATCAAATAATTTGCCTTTAGGTGTGTTGTAATTATAAGAAATCTTTTGATTCGTATTTACTTGTAATGGTGATCCATAAACAGAAATATATGAGTTCCTCTTAGTTTCATAATTAATAGATTGATATGATAAAAGATCATATTTAAAGTATTTTTGAAAATTATCTTTTTGATTCGATAATGAATATACTTCAGAATCTTTTTGTTTTTTGTAATAAAGTAATTGGTTTTTTTCATATGAATTCCATTTCTTTAAATCTTTCTTTTGAGCTGTACGACATTGATTGACTCTATTTCGCCATTTTTGTGGGATTAATCTAGACCATCTAATCTGAGATAAATCGTATTGATAATGACCCCTTAACCAGTTTTTCCATTGATTCGCTCCATAACTCCGAAATTTCTTATATCTTAATTCAGAATGAATTATTCCTTGTGTTCCAAAAGAATCCTTTATCCCAGTCTTAAGAAAAAAAGATGTTCCGTGATATTGAAGAACAGATCTTAATTTATCCAAGTGGGTTTGGGATAAATTGTAAAATACATATGCTTGTGACAAGGAGGATAAGTCACAAAAAATAGGTGAATTCCTTTTACTATTACTAATATTATAAAGTGACTTTTTTATAGTCGAAATAAAGTGAATTGTATTTTGATTTGTTTTATTAATTCTTTCTTGATTTGTTTCATTAGTGTAAATGTATTTATCAATCATTTTTTTTGTTGATTCAAGAAAAAGTTGTATATTGATTTGGGGAATATTAATGATACATCGAAAGACATCTATGTAGATTCTTTCAATGAAAATTTTTATAAAATAATGTAATTTACTGATTAATCGAGCATTTCTTCTTTTTAATATTTGCCAAATATTTTTTAGTGATTCTAGTCTTTTGGCATTATAAGTTGTTTTGTTAGAATTAATATTTATTCCTGGAGTTACTTTTTTTTTGTCGTTTGTAATTTTTTCTATTTGATTTCTAATTGTGCGTGTTCTATCAGTCAGATCCTTCCGTTTTTTTTCTGTCAGGGAATAATTTGTCCAATCTGTAGATCGACTTTGATTAAACGATTCATGAATTATCTGATTGTTGATTATAGAATCTTTTTCTTTTTTAGTTTCACTTAATTCATATACTTCTCTCAATCTAAATAACAGAATTTGATTTACTTTTGAAAGTACTTTTCTTATTCTTTTTATAAATAGAACACTTTTGATGACCCAATTTTTTGTTTCTTTTGAGACTGTTAGAAAAAAGTTTGTTCTTCCCTTTAAAACTCTTAAAACTAGAAAATATTTCTTTTTCAATTTTTTAATTTTTTTTTTGAGTTCTTTAAAAATGGGCTCAAAAAAAGAAGGTCTTTTTCGGGGAGAACCAAAAGGAAGTTCAGCTTCCATTCCCCAAACCGTTAAAAAACAAAAATCATCTTTTTTTTTTATTTTTTTCATTAGATCTCTATGAGAGGTTTGCAGCTTAGATCTGTGCCAAGGTTTCAGACAGAGAGGAAATAGGATTTTTATCTGAATACCGTCTGTTAACCAATTTTTCGGAAATTCGGTTTCTGATAATTGAACACCATTATAGGTACATTTAACATGCATTTCTCTATTCCATTCCTGTAAATCCTTAGACCATTCAGGAAGTTGCAATAATAACATACGACCCATATTTTTAGCTACTATCAATAAAGGTAAAATAATATATTTTCTAAGAATCGATTGAGTTATTAACATAGAGCCTCTTATTACTTGTGCAAATGGAATGGTATCCCAGGCTTCTGCTATTTCTATCCGTGCTTTTTCCTTTCTTTTGTTCTCTTCTTTTTTGTCCTTCTCTTTTTTCTCTCCTTTTTTTGTCTGTTCTTCTGTATAATCTAGAATTTTGAATTCTGTCCCTTTTCCCATCCAATTTCTAAAAATTAGTTTCATTAGTCCGGAGATATCAAACGAAAAAAGGGGGGATTTGTTTATTCTGTCCAAAAAAAGGGGGGAATGCACATTTGCTTGAAACAGTTCCCAAATAACTATTTTCCGCATTTGA